AAAAACTTATCCACGAAGAAAAAATGAGCACAGTCTTTGTATAATCACCTAAAAATGGTAAAAAGTTTTTTTATTAATTGGGGTAAAGGTTAGGGTATATAGTGATACGAACTTATAGAAATAATGATTTAGAAAGTGATAAAACACATTTTAAACTTAATCAATTAGTTTCAATGATCTATTAATTTTGACTATAGATCTTATATCCGCTCTTCTATATTCTATTCTATAGTATTCTAAATATATTAGAATATGTATAGATAGTATAAAATAATATAAATAAAAAATACAAACTTTTGTTATTATCGAATTCGCAAATCGATGGGGAAAATAAGAATCCCCATCCTGAAAATTATAAAACATACTAAAAATAAAGGTGAAACCTTGTGCTTGCTTTTATTCTTTTTTCAAACAAAAATACTATTTTTAGATTTTCAAATTCAGGCAACAAAAAATTTTTATTAGACTATAAGAGCAAAACAACTTCAATTTAATATTACTATTGATCGGATTAAACCATTAAAGAACATAAATTATGCCCTTTATTTTATTAGTTTATTGTTTTATTTTATTTATTATTTAAATTTTTTTATATTATTTATTTTTATAGTTTATAGTTTTATAGAGTTTATTATAAATATTAAAAATATAAATTATATTGTTTTAACAATGTTTAAAATATTCGATTATTTTAATTATTTTAACTTTGGTAAATTATCAATTTTTTTATAACTTATAAAAAAAAAATGAAACTAGATTACTTTTCGAGTCAAACCAATTCAGATTTTTCCCAATTTTGGATTATTTATTTGTTGAACAAAAAAAACTTTTTGAATTCCTCGTAGAAAGAGATTTCCCTAATGAAAAGGCTTTCAATGCTGCCGAATATCCCTTCCTTTTCCAGATATTTTTTCGAATTCGTTTTTTTGATATAGAGGTGCGCTTTTTTGGAACTGCCATTAAAAAATTCTAATAGGTTATTCATTGCCAGGGTTGGATGTCAAAGACATCTATTGTTCAAAACCGATTGTTCTTTACTATTAATTATAATTATGGATCTATTTATTTTCTAGATTGTACTTCCTTCATAAAAATATGGATATAGAAAAATAGCATAAAATATTACTAGCAACAAAAACTATATGGTAGTTTTTTTTAATTAAATACAAAAATTGTTTTTTTTTTTCTATGCCATATACAATCCGATACAACATCTACAACATCTGGAAGAAAGATTCGTATTTATTTTATTGGTACTCTTATATCTTCCTTCAGCTATATCTTCTATATCTATAGAATCTACTATGCAATAGAACTACAATTGATTGAAGTTGATAAAAAAACAAATAGAAAGAAAAAACCCGTGCCTTTCTATCTCTGGTTAGTTTTTTTTTTCTAATTTTATACATGGAATAAAATACATAGAAATGGTTAATAAACCAATCCCTATAGTTATTAATAAAAATTAATAAAAAAACTTTAGTAATTTTTTATATTAATTATTCATTTATTATTCATTTAATTGGGCAAGCTCGAGAAAAGAGTACATCTAATTTTATTTTTTTAATTAGAATGAGACTAGTAGTTAATCTGCGAAAAGGTACAGGATAGATTGTTTTATAAAAGCTATTTTAGGAATTTCTTCTTTTAATTTTATGTAAAGTCACGTGTTGGGGTCATAGTTTCTCTATCATAACCTTTCCAACAAATGGCTTTTATTGGAATAGAAGACAATCAATCAGTTCAAATTCGTTACTGATTCTGTTCTGAATAACCCATAAAATAACTTTTATGAGTCAAATTAGGGTTATTTATGCTTCATATCAAAATAAAATACTGTTTTTGGTGAAATTTGTTATCCTTGCTCTATAGATATAAATAAATTATTGTAATACGTAACGGTAATGAAAATTTAAATTTTCATTTTTTGTATCTTCATAAAATTTGACTTAATAATTTAATAAAAATACTTATTTCTTTTTCACTAGTAACTTGGTCATATCGTTTGACCAATTCTAACCTCTTGATTTGAAATATTTGAGGTAGTTGAGAAAGATTCAGAATAATTAAAACTAGAAAATTATATTTCAGTTTTGTATATCTTAACTTTTTTTATTAACTTTTTATTAACTGACCTTTTTCAAAAGAAATAAAAGCCGGTGAATCAGAAACAATTAATTAAGATAAAAAGATTCTTTTTTTATGGAATATACATATCAATATTCATGGATCATACCTTTCATTCCCCTTCCAACCCCTATGTTAATAGGAGTAGGACTTCTACTTTTTCCGACGGCAATAAAAAATCTTCGTCGTATGTGGGTTTTTCCTAGTGTTTTACTGTTAAGTATAGTTATGATTTTTTCATCCCATATATTTATTCAACAAATAAATAACAGTTCTATCTATCTATCTGTATGGTCTTGGACCATCAATAATGATTTTTCTTTAGAATTTGGCTACTTAATTGATCCACTTACTTCTCTTATGTTAATATTAA